TTCTTACCGAGTTTCATTTTAATAGAATATTAAATAGACGGAATTCATAATTATCCGGTTAGGATCGATCTAAACCAGCCCATTATGTATATGATTCAACATGCCAACTATTAAACAACTTATTAGAAATACAAGACAGCCAATCAGAAATGTCACAAAATCCCCCGCTCTTCGGGGATGCCCTCAGCGTCGAGGAACATGTACTAGGGTGTATGTGCGACTCGTTCAGATCATGAGCTGCGACAAAAGAAAGAAAGAAAACCATTTTTCCAGTATCAATGATCAGTACCAGTGAATAGGATAGAATGGAAAAACGAACTCCATTCACTATCTAAAAATAAGAAAATCCATCATATCCCTCTATTGTGTATGAAATTTATGGTTTCCGTTGGTGCAAATCCAATCACCTCAATTTAAGATGAGAAGCAATTCTCCATTGGTAGCAAATGGTTATCCATTAAGCGGAGGAAATCTTAGTTAAAAAACAGAAAGACTAGGCCCCCTTGCAAGAACGGACTAACAGGGTCAGCTACCCAGCCAACCTTCATAATTAAATACCGTTACTGTATAGGTAGATCTCGTTGTGAAAGACCTATTACTGGATAATTCAAGGGTAGAGCCAAAGAATGTGAACTATACAAGTTACCAATAACATTGATTAAATGAAGTAAAGGCTCCGGTGTATAGAGAAGACCTCACCGTTTAAGAAGGAACCATAGAAACGATGGAATCCACGATTTCCTTATCCATTTATATTTTGTTATTTACTCTATTTTTGATACCTAGTAGAATACAACTTCTTATTTCGAAGTGAAATGCCTAGAAAAAAGAAAAAATCGTGGTCGGGAAGGTTATAGTAGCCAAAGCCATTGGAATTTTTAGTTTATACATTGGAAAAATCCGTTTTGTTATTAATAGACTAGGAAAGGGAAAAGAATAACTGAAAGAAAGGAAATCAATTAGTTATTCGTGAAAGTTTCATTTATTCAATGACCAGAATTAGACGGGGATATATAGCTCGTAGACGTAGAACAAAAATTCGTTTATTTGCATCAAGCTTTCGAGGGGCTCATTCAAGACTTACTCGAACAATTACTCAACAGAAAATAAGAGCTTTGGTTTCAGCTCATCGGGATAGGGATAGGCAAAAGAGAAATTTTCGTCGTTTGTGGATCACTCGAATAAACGCAGTAATTCGTGAAAGGGGGGTATCCTATAGTTATAGCAGATTACTACACGATCTGTACAAGAAACAGTTGCTTCTTAATCGTAAAATACTTGCACAAATAGCTATATTAAATAGGAATTGTTTTTATATGATTTCCAATGAGATCATAAAAGAAGTAGATTGGAAAGAATCCACCGGAATAATTTAAATAGAGTTCCCCGGAGAATGAACTCCGGGAGAGTAGAGTCAAAATTCATATAATACGAGAAAATATTATAAAGTAGTCAAAATGAATGAACACGTTCAATAAATTCAATAAAAAAAAATATTTCTTCTTCCCCGATTCTTTTTTTTCTTACGACACGATAATAAAATTCGGATTTTTCGAACAAAACATCAATCTGCGTTTGATTTCGGATTGGAATTTTGATGATTCAAGTGAAGAAAGAGTAAGCCTATCTATTTCTGGCTCTAAGACCAGTAGTTCTAGAGGTCGACTCGGTTCTTTCAAATTGTTTCTCATTATTAAGAAAAGGTAACAAAGATAAAATACGAGCTTGTTTTATAGCAATAGTAATTAATCGTTGTTGTTTCAAGGTCAACCTATTCACTCGTCGAGATAATATTTTTCCTTGTTCACTAATAAATCGACTAATTAAACTCATGTTTCTATAATCAATTCGATCCCCCGATTGGATCGGGGGCAAACGCCTACGAAAAGATCGCTTGGATTTAAGAATAAGAAAAGGTCGCTTGGATTTATCCATGGTTTGTTTAGTTTATGCCTTATCCCGAAAATCCTATTTCGGTCGTATCTAAAATGAATTAGAATAAATAAATAGGATTTGGTTTGTTTATATTTATTATATTTAAATATGTTATATATATATATAATGTAATTTTTTCCCCTTCCTTGGAAGGGTGACATGATACACAGGTGCTCGGTTCGATCTATTTCTTTATCTCCCCATGAATCGTATGTTTGTAACAATATGGGCAGAATTTTCTCAATTCCAATCGATTAGGCGTATTGTGCCGGTTCTTTTGAGTAATATATCTGGAAATGCCCGTTGAGACCTTATTAACACCGTTTCGGACACAACTGGTACATTCCAAAATAACCGTTATTCGGACATCTTTACCCTTGGCCATAAACCTCCTTTGGCTTTTTGATTTACTCAACTCTTCTATTTTCGATCCGAAACGAAGAAGAAAGGAAGGAAAAAATAGAAGTTACTAACTTGAAATCAAATTATGAAAGATTTCGCTGCAATCACTAAAAATATAGTAAATAATATACTATGATTCCTAAACTATATTGTAAATCATAGT